TTTAGGGAGAATGCCGTCACCCATTTTTAGTAGGAAACTGCAAGAAACCTCAAAAACGACAGAAAGGGGGGAAAGTGAGAAAGAAAGAGATGTAGAAATAGAAACAACTTTCGAAACGAAGGGGACTAAACAGGAACAAGAGGGATTCACCGAAGAAGATCTTTCTCCTTCCCTTTTTTCGGAAGAAAGGGAGGATCCGGACAAAATCGATGAAACGGAAAGGATCCGAGTGAATGGAAAGGACAAAACAAAGGATGAATTCCACTTTCACTTAACAGAAGAAGATAAAGACCTCTTCTGGTTTGAAAAACCCCCTGTGAGTCTTCTTTTCGACTATAAACGATGGAATCGCCCATTGCGATATATAAAAAATTATCGATTCGAACATGCTGTAAGAAACGAAATGTCACAATATTTTTTTTATACATGTCAAAGTGATGGAAAACGAAGAATTTCTTTTACATATCCATCCAGTTTATCAGCTTTTTTTGAAATGCTACGACAAAAAATGTATTTTTATTTTTTTACAACAAAAAAATCCGTCTGTGATGAACTGGATAAATTCTTCTATGATGAACTGCACAATTATTATTGTTGGATTTATACCAATGAAAAAAAATGGAGGAGCCTAAGGAACGAGTTTAGAGATAGAATTGAAGCCCTAGACAGAGGATCTCCTTATCTGGATGTACTCGAAAAAAAGACTCGATTATGCAATAATAAAACTAAAGAAGAATACTTGCCTAAAATATATGATCCTCTCTTAAACGGATCCTATCGTGGAATAATTAAAAATTTTTTTTTCCCTTCAATCCTAAATGAAACTGCAGTCAAAAATTCGATAGAGACAAATTTGATAAATAAACTCAATAAAGTTCATAGTATCCTTCTTTTTAAGGGTAAGGAACTTAATGTTCATAATTTTGAAGAATTGTATCAGAAATTGGAAGGGAAAATAGCTACATTGGAAGAGAAATTGGTCCAGAAATTGGACCAGAAATTGGAAGAGAAATTGGGACAGAAAATATATACATTGGATAAAAAATCATTAGCAAGAGAATTGAGTCTTTTAATCGATGAATTTGCTGAAGAATCAACATCAAATTGGAAAGGAATTTCTTTATTTCCGGAACAAAGACGAATTGATTCAGAAGATCCAGAAAAAGTTTTGAAATTTTTAATCGAAAGAGTCATAATTGATCCCATCATTCAAACAATATGCGATACAGCCATAATTCCTCCCATGGAAAAAACAACCCGAAAAAAATCGATTGGAATAAATAAAAAAGTCCCCCGATGGTCATACAAATTATTCAGCGAGGTAGAACAACTCGGAAAAACTGAAACAACGGAAGAGGGGGAAGAGTGGATAGTAGATCATCAAATTCGCTCGAGGAAAGCGAAACGTATAGTTATTTTTACGCAGGGTCCAGAGGATGCCGACCCTAGTATCAAAACTATGACGAAGCCTGATGAAATAGAAGAAGTGGATATGATAGATTATCCCTATGAAGCGGATTTTCGTCGAGACATAATCACTGGTTCTATGCGTGTTCAAAGACGTAAAACCCTTACGGGGAAAATGTTTCCCTTATATCCGTATTCCCCACTTTTTTTCGACAGAGTAGGATTTTCTTGGGATGTTCTTTTCGAACCATTCATATTATCAGTAATTGAGATTTCCGACCTAATACAAGACATTTTTAGAAAGGGTATAAAAGGAAGCGTAGCAAAAAGAATAAAGAGGTTGAAAAAAAAAAAAAAAATGTACATGGAGGAAAACAAAAGCTACGAAGAAATTCAAAAAGAAGTCAATGAAATGGAAAAGGGGCGGGACGGGCAGACGGAAATGGAACGAATAGAAAGGACACGAGAAAAAATATCAGACCTCTATGATGTCCTTATTTATGCTCATGGAATAAGAGCTTTTATTTTACTAATTCAGTCGAGGCTTAGACAATCTATTGTATTACCTTCATTGATACTAGCTAAAAATATTGTCCGTTTCTTATTACGCCAAGAGTCCGAGTGGGAGCAGGATATAAGGGAGATGAATAGAGAAGTGTATGTTATATGCACCTATAATGGTATGCCAGTACTAGAACCAGGAAGAAACGGAATTTTTCCTGAAAACTGGGCCACAGAGGGTATACAAATAATGATAAGATTTCCTTTCCGTCTGAAACCTTGGCACCGATCTAAGATACGACCTTCTCGTAGGGATCCAAATCCAAAGCAGGAAAGTCCTGCTTCTTTTTTAACGATTTTGGGACTGGAAACTGACCGTCCTTTTGGTTCTCCTCTCGTAGGACTTGGTATTTTGTTTCGTTATTATTTTGGACCCCCTTTGAAAAAACTCCAAAAAGCAATTCGAAAATGGAGTTTTCGAGCTCTAAAAAGTTTCAAAGAAAGAACAAAATTCTTGTTTCTAAAGGTCCAAAAAGAACCAAAAAAATGGAGAGAGGATTCGAGTGAAATAAAAAAAGATTCTATAATCAATAATCAGATTATTCATGAATCATCCATTCAAACCCGATCTATGGATTGGACAAATTATTCACTGACAGAAATCAAAATTAAAGATCTGACTGATAGAACAAGCACAATCAGAAATCAAATAGAAAGAATTACAAAAGACAAGAAAAATGGATTTCGAACTCTAAAGATAAATATTAGTCCTAACAAAACAAGTTATGGTGCTCAAAAATTAGCATCACTAAAAAATTTTTTTCAGATATTAAAAAGAAGAAATGATCGATTAATCCGTAAATCACATTATTTTATAAAATGGATCGTGGAAAGGATATACACGGATATCCTTCTAGAGAGCTTTCCATATATCATTAATCATCTTACTAATAGTCTTTATAGGCCCATGGTCGTTATAAAACTTTTTCGTAAATTAAAAAAAAAATCTTTTTTTGATACAAAAGAGAAAAAGATAATTGAGCGTATTTCAACTATACAAAAAAAACTTTCACCTTCTCGTATTCGTCATAAGATTCAGACGAAGTCGGAGGTTTCTTTTAAATTATCCCTCGTGTCACAGGCCTATGTATTTTACAAATTATCACAAACCCAGGTTATTAACTTGTATAAGTTAAGATCTGTCCTTCAATATGACGGAGCGTCTTTATTTCTTAAGAATGAAATAAAAGATTATTTTCGAAGACAAGGAATAATTTCTTCCGAATTAAAGCATAAGAAACTTCAGAATTCTGGAATGAATCAATGGAAAAATTGGTTAAAGAGTCATTATCCATACGATTTATCTGGGCTAAAATGGTCTAAATTAGTACCGCAAAAATGGCGAAATAGAGTCAATCAACATTGTAGGGTTGAAAAAAAAAATTTAATCAAACGGGATTCATCTGAAAGAGAGGAAAAGGTTTCGTTATTGCTAAAAAAAAACGATCATTTTCAAAAAATGTATAGATATGATCTTTTAGCATATCAATCGATTTATTATGAAGATAAGAAGGACTCATATAATTACAACATACATAAACCGAAATTTGTTGATACGGGGGGGAGTATCCCTATTACTCATTTTATAAGAAAAGATTATTTTATGTATATAAAAAATCCAGATAGAAAATTTTTTGATACGAAAGGTCTTTTTTATCTCAAAATTAATAAAGATAAAGAAATCAACCCATCCAATCAAAAGCAAAAGGGTTTCTTTTCTTTTTTTGATTGGATGGGAATGAATGAAGAAAGACTAAATCGTCCTGTATCGAAGCCGATACCTTGGTTATTCCCACAATTTGAGTTATTTTTTAATGTATCTAAAATGAAACCCGGGTTTATACCAATTCATTCACTTATTTTTCATTTTAATGAAGATGTTAGTCAAAATAAAAATATCACTAAAAAGAAAAAGGGGGATCTTATACTATCAAATGAAAAAGAAAAAAAATCTTTTGAATTAGAGAATCAAGAAGAAAAAAAAACCATAGGTCAAAGAGATCTCGCATCAGATGCCCAAAACCGAGGGAACCCTGAATCTGTTCTCTCAAACCAACAAAAATATATGGAAGAACTTTATACGAAATCAGATATGAAAATGGGTAGAACGAAAAATCAACCCAAAAGCATTTGGACTTGGGAAATAGACTTAGATGCGTTCATGAAAGGATCTTTTGCTTTGCAATTGAAATGGATGCTGAGTCCTTTGACTATGGAATTATTCGATTATGCGCTGTCCGTACTTGAATGGGAAAAGGAAAGCAGAATGACAACAAAGTTTGGTTTCGGCTTTATTAAGAAGGAGGAGTTCACTCTGGATCCAATGCTAATCCGGGATTTGAATCTTTCAAAAATCCTAAAAGAGGGAATATTTATTATCGAACCTGCTCGTATACCTGTAAAACATAATGTAGAATTTATTATGTATCAAACCATAAGGATTTCTTTGGTTCATGAGATTAAACAAAAAAATAATCAAAAAAGATACAGAGAAAATATGGATAAGAATCATTTTGAGGAATCGATTGCAAGACATCAAATGATGACGAAAAATAGAAACAAAAATCATTATGATTTGCTTGTTCCTGAAAATATTTTATCGTCTAGACGGCGTAGAGAATTGAGAATTCTAAGTTGTTTCAATTCAAGGAATAGTAATTGTGTGGATAAAAATGCAGTATTTTGCAATGGGAACAAGGTAAAAACCTGTGGTCAATTTTTGGATGAAAGCAAAGATCTTGATAGAGAAAAAATGAAATTAATTAAATTAAAATTCTTTCTTTGGCCCAATTATCGATTAGAAGATTTAGCTTGTATGAATCGCTATTGGTTTGATACTAATAATGGTAGTCGTTTCAGTATGTTAAGGATACATATGTATCCACGATTGAAAATTGATTGATGATACAATTGTCTTCCCCTACGATATATATATATCGGGTGGATAAATAGCTGCGCACATGCCTTGTCTTACATCCTTTTTTGATACATGAATACTAATTCAATGACGTATCAATTAGATCATAAAATGAATCAATAAGGAAATTCGGATTGATTCTTGTGTATACCAGATCAAAATACCTCGCATTATTATTACTGATCAGTAAAATTCATATTCGTAAAATAAAAATAGTAAATTAATAAAAAAATTGACGAAGTGAAATTATATAATTATATAAATTATATATTTATATGTATATGGATTTCTAAAGTTATGACAAAAAATTCATTCATGTCAGTTATTTCGCAAGAAGAAAAGAAGGGATCTGTCGAATTTCAAGTATTCTGTTTCACCAATAAGATACGGAGACTTAGCTCACATTTGGAATTACACAAAAAAGACTATTCATCGCAGAGAGGTCTACGGAAAATTTTGGGAAAACGTCAACGACTTCTGGCTTATTTTTCAAAAAAAAATGGAGTACGTTATAAAGAATTAATCAGCCAATTGAATATTCGAGCAATAAAAAAACGTTAATTTGAACAATTATTTTCTTTGATTTATTCGATCTTCAATTTTGATGAACTTCTTTTCGTTTTCAGCAATTCATGGAAGAAGAAATACGTAAAAAACTTATGACTTATGACTGGACCAGTTACAAGAAAAGATCTAATGATAGTCAATATGGGGCCTCACCACCCATCAATGCATGGCGTTCTTCGACTCATTGTTACTTTAGATGGTGAAGATGTTGTTGATTGTGAACCAATAGTAGGTTATTTGCACAGAGGAATGGAAAAAATTGCGGAAAACCGAACAATTATCCAATATTTGCCTTATGTAACACGTTGGGATTATTTAGCTACTATGTTTACAGAAGCAATAACTATAAATGCACCAGAACAGTTAGGAAATATTCAAGTACCTAAAAGGGCTAGCTATATCCGAATTATTATGTTGGAGTTGAGTCGGATAGCGTCTCATTTATTATGGCTAGGGCCTTTTATGGCGGATATTGGTGCACAGACCCCCTTCTTCTACATTTTCAGAGAAAGAGAATTGATATATGATCTATTCGAAGCTGTCACTGGCATGAGAATGATGCATAATTTTTTTCGTATCGGAGGAGTCGCTGCTGATTTACCTTATGGCTGGATAGATAAATGTTTGGATTTCTGTGAGTATTTTTTAACAGCAATTGCTGAATATCAAAAGCTTATTACGCGAAATCCTATTTTTTTAGAACGAGTTGAAGGGGTGGGCATTATTGGCGGAGAAGAGGCAATAAATTGGGGGTTGTCAGGCCCGATGTTACGGGCTTCCGGAATACAATGGGATCTTCGTAAAGTTGATCGTTATGAATGTTATGAAGAATTTGATTGGGAAGTTCAATGGCAGAAGGAAGGCGATTCATTAGCTCGTTATTTAATCCGAATTGGCGAAATGGTGGAATCTGTAAAAATTATTCAGCAAGCTCTAGAAGGCATTCCGGGGGGGCCCTATGAGAATTTAGAAATCCGACGCTTTAGTAGAGTAAGAGATACTGAGTGGAATAATTTTGAATATCGATTCATTAGTAAAAAGCCCGCCCCCACTTTTGAGTTATCGAGACAAGAACTTTATGTAAGAGTCGAAGCCCCAAAGGGCGAATTAGGAATTTTTTTGATAGGAGATCAGAGTGCTTTTCCCTGGAGATGGAAAATTCGCCCGCCGGGTTTTATCAATTTGCAAATCCTTCCTCAGTTAGTTAAAAGAATGAAATTGGCTGATATTATGACAATACTAGGTAGCATAGATATCATTATGGGAGAAATTGATCGTTGAAATGATAATTGATACAACAGGAGTACAAGCTATCAATTCTTTTTCCATATTGGAATCCTTAAAAGAAGTCTATGGGACTATATGGATGCTTGTACCTATTTTGATTCTTATTTTGGGAATAACAATAGGTGTACTAGTAATTGTGTGGTTAGAAAGAGAAATATCCGCAGGGATACAACAACGTATTGGACCTGAATATGCCGGCCCCTTGGGAATTCTTCAAGCTCTAGCAGATGGAACAAAACTACTTTTCAAAGAGAACCTTCTTCCAGCAAGAGGCGAGAAAGGTTTATTTAGTGTTGGGCCCTCCATAGCAGTTATATCAATTCTACTAAGTTATTCGGTAATTCCTTTTAGCTATCGGCTTATTCTAGTCGATCTCAGTAATGGCGTTTTCTTATGGATCGCCATTTCAAGTATTGCTCCCATTGGACTTCTTATGTCAGGATATGGATCAAATAATAAATATTCCTTTTTAGGCGGTCTACGGGCTGCTGCCCAATCTATTAGTTATGAAATACCATTAACTCTATGCGTGTTATCAATATCTCTACGTGTGATTCGTTGAGGCATCAAATTTCCACAAATTTTTTCTTTCGAGAGTTTTCTAAGAATGAACAAAAATACATTGAATAGAGAACTTTCTTTTTTATTCAACCTTCGGGTTGATGAACTAAACCAGATAGTTAGATGAGTGAAAGAAAACAGCTTCGAAATTCGCAGTAAAAAGATTGAGTCTCATTTCCTGTGTACAAGAATTATGCCAAAGTGAATATAAGTAAATAGAAGCAATAAAGAAAACCTATTTACCCCAAGACTGGTTGATTAGTTATCATGACTTGAAGCGGGTTAAACAGATACATTCTTTGGAGTTCGTGCTATCGTTTAGATGTATTACTATACATGACATGATACGAATTGTCGAAAAGATTGAGCAAAACTGAGTGGATGGTTAGGAACACCAAGGTACACAAAGGATTAGTAATAGAGACTTTTTAAGTTATCGGAAAAAATTCCACATAAACGAAATACTAATTGGGGCTTTAAATTAGTAGAAATGATCAAGTAGTACTCCCCAGAATTCCGATCCAGAGTATGTTGCTATCCACCGATAAAATGAATGACTATCAGGAACGAAGTAATCCTTTACTTCCTTTTTTAGTAAAAAAGGAAGAAAAAATAGAAAGAATGCAATTGCAAAAGTTTTGATTATTCCTATAACCTATAACTCTATTAAGATAAGAAAGCTACACTTCATGTCAATTTTTTTTGTAATCAAAAAGGCTAGGGTGAGATATCCATTAATATTTCTAAAAAGAGTATTTTCTAAAGGGTTTAAATAAAGTCTCAAAAAAAAATGAAAATAGATAGAAAATATATAATATATATAAATTAATTTTATTAATAAAAAAAGGTAAAGGATGAGATCAATTCAGAAGCCCTTTAGTATAGCAGACAGAATTCCATTGGTCTAATTCGGGATCTTTCGATTACTTTTGACTCTATATATCCTACAAAAATTTCAAAATTAAAGAATATCGAAGCAGTCCTTAGATTTATGCGGGACCCTCGAGGAGCCGTATGAGGTGAAAATCTCATGTACGGTTCTGTAATAGCGATGATAAATGGGATCTTATCACCGACTAGAATTATCTAACAGTTTAAGTACAGTTGATATAGTTGAAGCACAGTCCAAATATGGTTTATGGGGGTGGAATTTGTGGCGTCAACCTATAGGATTTCTCGTTTTTATAATTTCTTCTCTAGCCGAATGTGAAAGATTGCCCTTTGATTTACCAGAAGCAGAGGAAGAATTAGTAGCAGGTTATCAAACAGAATATTCAGGTATTAAATTTGGTTTATTTTATGTTGCTTCCTATCTAAATCTACTCGTTTCTTCATTATTTGTAACAGTTCTTTACTTGGGAGGCTGGAATTTCTCTATTCCGTACATATTTGTTACTGACCTTTTTGGAATAAATGCAAGGGATGGAGTCTTTGAAACAACAATTGATATTTTCATTACACTAGGGAAAACTTTTTTGTTCTTGTTCATTTCTATCACAACAAGATGGACCTTACCTAGACTGAGAATGGACCAATTATTAAATCTTGGATGGAAATTTCTTTTACCTATTTCTTTAGGTAATTTATTATTAACAACTTCTTCCCAACTCCTTTCGCTATAAGATAAGCAAAATAGAATATTTTCTATTCACTAGTAACTAGATTGATAACCTGTTTCAAACTTCAAACAAGAAAAAGAAACAAACAAAAAAATTTTATCGAAATTTAGGATATGTTCCCTATGGTAACTGGGTTCCTGAATTATGGTCAACAAACAGTACGAGCGGCTAGGTACATTGGTCAAGGTTTTCTGATTACCTTATCCCACGCGAATCGTTTACCTGTAACTATTCAATACCCTTATGAAAAATTGATCACATCAGAACGTTTTCGTGGTCGAATCCACTTTGAATTCGATAAGTGCATTGCTTGTGAGGTATGTGTTCGTGTATGTCCTATAGATCTACCTGTTGTAGATTGGAAATTAGAAACCGATATTCGAAAGAAACGACTGCTTAATTACAGTATTGATTTCGGAATCTGTATATTTTGTGGTAATTGCGTTGAGTATTGTCCAACAAATTGTTTATCAATGACTGAAGAATATGAGCTTTCTACATATGATCGTCATGAATTAAATTATAATCAAATTGCTTTAGGCCGTTTACCAATATCAATAATTGACGATTACACAATTCGAACTATCTTGAATTGGCCTCAATTCAATAAAAAAGAAATGCCTTGATAAATTCAAAAACACTTTTTTATTACTTTTTTACTAAGGTTGTTATATAAATTTAACAGGTTTTTTTCACTAAACTCAAAATAACAACTATTGATCTGATTAGGTCATGAAAATTGCAGATTTACTTGGAATTTTTTTCTGTAATGATTTCAACTAGATTCGAACTATCCTTTCAGATAAGGAATCCAATTTGTACACTAACTATACCTACAGCAATTCGTATCCATTAGAATCGCATCCAACTAGGAACGTGTCTTAAGTCGATCAGCTTAACTTATTTTATCCTGGTCAGTTCAATAAGATCATGAAAGAGTCTGATTTTTTATATCTTTTTTTCATAGAATGGATTTACCTGGACCAATACATGATTTTCTTTTAGTCTTTCTGGGATCAGGTCTTATATTAGGGGGCCTCGGGGTGGTATTATTTACCAATCCCATTTTTTCTGCTTTTTCGTTAGGATTGGTTCTTGTTTGTATATCTTTATTCTATATTCTAGCAAACTCTCAATTTGTAGCTTCTGCACAACTCCTTATTTACGTAGGAGCTATAAATGTTTTAATCATATTTGCTGTAATGTTCATCAACGGGTTAGAATATGACAAAAATTTCCGCCTTTGGACTCTTGGAGACGGAATTACTTTGTTAGTTTGTACCAGTATTTTTGTTTTATTAAGTACTACTATTCTAAATACGTCATGGTACGGAATTATTTGGACTACAAAATTAAACCAGATTATAGAACAAGATTTGATAAATAATAGTCAACAAATTGGAATTCATTTATCAACAGATTTTTTTCTCCCATTTGAACTCATGTCGATAATTCTTTTAGTTGCTTTGATCGGTGCAATTGCCGTGGCCCGTCAATAAGATTAAAAATCTTTCAAATTAAACGCGTCACTCCAAACCCAACTTGCTTCTTTTTCTCTTTTTTCGTATCCATTTCTGTTCAATTCAAATAGAATTGATGTATGTAGAATATAAAATATGAATGTCAATCTATTACTAAAATACTTCTTTGCTCTGTATTTGTTTGGTATATTCGAGTGAATGATATTTTTGTTCATATTGAAATGAATCAAGATTGATAAGGAGTTGCTCAATGATGCTCGAACATGTACTTGTTTTGAGTGCCTATTTATTTTCTATCGGTATCTATGGATTAATCACAAGCCGAAATTTAGTTAGAGCTCTTATGTGTCTTGAACTTATATTGAATGCGGTTAATCTGAATTTCGTAACGTTTTCTGACTTTTTTGATAGTCGTCAACTAAAAGGAAACATTTTCTCCATCTTTGTTATAGCGATTGCAGCCGCTGAAGCAGCTATTGGACCGGCTATTGTTTCCGCAATTTATCGTAACAGAAAATCAACTCGTATTAATCAAGCGAATTTGTTGAATAAGTAGTATTATTATTATAGAAATTTGAAGAGTTATAAATTCAAATTAGATTACTAAGTATATAGAACTTAAGTATATAGAACTTCAAAAATCTAAGAAATCAAAGTATTTTGGACCTCTTTTCTAAACCGACCCAGAAATAAGTTGATTCGACAAGTTCTGGTGAATCATCGATTCGTCTGGTCTTTGCATATGTAATTCATTTACATACAATACAGGGTTATACTAGATCGAAACTAATGAGATTAAAAAAAAGGTAGAGATCCAATGTCACATTCAGTAAAGATTTATGATACATGTATAGGATGTACTCAATGTGTCCGAGCCTGCCCCACAGATGTATTAGAAATGATACCTTGGGACGGGTGTAAAGCTAAACAAATAGCTTCCGCCCCAAGAACAGAGGACTGTGTTGGTTGTAAGAGATGCGAATCCGCCTGTCCAACCGATTTTTTGAGTGTTCGAGTTTATTTATGGCATGAAACAACTCGCAGTATGGGTCTAGCTTATTGATACGTTCCAGAAAACTCCACTTAAATCCTTTTTCTTTTTGTTTACCGACAAAAACCCGCGCTCGAAATGAAATATATATATCTTATTTTGTTCTTATTCGAGTACGGGTTTTTTAGTCCAAGTGTATTTTGTCTTTACCACGAATTTTTTTCCTTGGTTAACCTTAATTGTAGTTTTACCTATATTTGCGGGTTCATTAATTTTCTTCCTCCCTCATAGGGGTAATAAGGTAATTCGATGGTATACTATGTGTATATGTATATTAGAATTCCTCTTAACAATCTATGTATTCTGTTATCATTTCCAACCAGACGACCCATTAATACAATTGGTTGAAGATTATAACTGGATTCGCTTTTTTGATTTCCACTGGAGATTGGGAATTGATGGGCTTTCTATAGGACCCGTTTTACTGACTGGATTCATCACGACTTTAGCTACTTTAGCGGCTTGGCCCGTTACTCGGGATTCCCGATTATTCCATTTTTTGATGTTAGCAATGTATAGCGGTCAAATAGGATTATTTTCTTCTCGAGACCTTTTACTTTTTTTTCTAATGTGGGAATTAGAATTAATTCCCGTTTATCTACTTTTATCCATATGGGGAGGAAAGAGACGTCTATACTCAGCTACAAAGTTTATTTTGTATACTGCAGGGGGTTCCGTTTTTCTGTTAATGGGAGTTTTGGGTATAGGGTTATATGGTTCTAATGAACCAACATTAAATTTTGAAACGTTAGCTAACCAATCGTATCCTGTGGGATTAGAAATAATATTCTATATTGGATTTCTTATTGCTTTTGCTGTCAAATCGCCGATTATACCTCTACATACATGGTTGCCAGATACCCATGGAGAAGCACATTATAGTACTTGTATGCTTTTAGCCGGAATCCTATTAAAAATGGGAGCATATGGGTTGGTTCGGATCAATATGGAATTATTACCTCACGCGCATTCTATCTTTTCTCCTTGGTTGATGATAGTAGGCACAATGCAAATAATCTATGCAGCTTCAGCATCTTCGGGGCAGCGTAATTTAAAAAAAAGAATAGCATATTCCTCTGTATCTCATATGGGTTTCATAATTATAGGAATTAGTTCTATAACTGATACGGGATTCAACGGGGCCATTTTACAAATAATCTCTCATGGATTTATTGGTGCTGCTCTTTTTTTCCTAGCAGGAACGAGTTATGATAGAATACGTCTTGTTTATCTCGACGAAATTGGCGGAATAGCCATTTCAATGCCAAAAATATTCACACTTTTCAGTACTTTTTCTATGGCTTCCCTTGCGTTACCGGGCATGAGTGGTTTTTTTGCCGAATTAATAGTATTTTTTGGAATAATTACCAGCCAAAAAATTTTTTTCATGTCAAAAGTCCTAATTACTTTTGGCATGGCAATTGGAATGATATTAACTCCTATTTATTTATTATCTATGTTACGCCAAATGTTCTATGGATACAAGTTATTAAATAATGCAAACTCTTCGTTTTTTGATTCAGGTCCGCGAGAGTTATTTGTTTCACTCGTTATCTTTCTACCAGTAATAGGTATTGGCATTTACCCAGATTTCGTTCTCTCACTATCAGTTGAGAAGGTAGAAGCTGTTCTATCTAATTTTTTTTTTAGATAGTTTCCGTTTGAAACTTTGTTTTTTACGTAACACAAAAAAACGAATTAATTAGAATTTAAATCGGACAGGTTGACGTTTGTGAGAACCATTTGAATCACTATACTACTTGATTGAAATGGTTCTCGACGAGACTTGCTTTTTTATATGTATATGGGATATACCCCGTCCTGTAGTTGTATTCGTCAGGTTAGGTCCTTTCTTCAATTCAATTTAGGTGCTTTTTAATAGAAATGAACCATAACTATGTAATCCTATTCCTAATAAATTGACCCCAAAATAGCATATCCAAATAATAAGAAATCCTAGAGAAGCCACAATTGCAGAATTTTCACTTTTCAAATTTATATTTGTTTTAATATGTAAATAAATTGCGAATACGGTCCAAGTAATAAAAGCCCACGTTTCCTTTGGGTCCCAATTCCAATATGACCCCCAAGCTTCATTAGCCCATACTGCTCCTGAAAGGATACCTATGGTTAAAAAGATAAATCCTAGACTAATAACACGGGAACTCCAATGATCTAGTTGTTCAATTAACTGGGACCTATAAAAATTCCTAAGAGAAAAGAGATAGGTGCTTTGTAACATATTGTTTTCCTCGTTGATGTATTGGATCTTACCGAAGAACAAAGACTCGTTTAATAAAAGTTTTTTTTTACCAACAAGGCTTATATTGTTTTGAAATGTAATGACTAGAAGGGCTACTGCTAATAATGATCCGCATAAAAGGGCTGCATAGGCCAATATCATCATACTTACATGCATCATTAACCACTGGGATTGAAGAGCGGGTACTAATATTGTGGATTGCTTCATTTGAGCTAAAAAGTCCGAAGTAGCAAAGCCTTGGGTAAAAATAGCACCGGGTGCTGTTATTGCCTTTACAATTTTTTTAAGGTTTTTAAAATAAGGAATCATATGAATAATATAAAAACTCCACGAAAGGAAGATTAATGATTCATATAAATCACTTAACGGGAAATGCCCCGAAAAAATCCAACGAATACCTAATAATCCTGTTATACAGGAAAAAGTAAGTAGCATACCCTTTTCTAATGAATCGTCTAGTTCTACTATTTCGTTGACTACTAAAGTTATTAAATAAATTGTAATTACAATTGAAACGATCGAAAAGGAAATATGATTGAAAAGGTGCTCTAAAGTCAAAAATATCATAAGAATATATATATATATATAAAGAAAAGAGATCCCTCAATTACAAATCGTCAAATAGAAATTCAGAATGAAATTTATCTCGTTTTGATTATTATTTATTCTAGGACTAGTAGATTACCTTTTAGAATTTTTAAAAGGCTGTGCCGCTACTCGGACTCGAACCGAGACGCTCTAGCACTGCTTCCTAAGAGCAGCGTGTCTACCAATTTCACCATAGCGGCTTGTTTGAAATCATAATAGCCTTTTTCTCTTTAATCGTCGAGATTGAAAGAGTCAATCCAATGGCAATTTTTTTATAAAACATTCAAAAATTTTTGTTTTCTAAGGAATAGTAATATATAATATATACTATACAATAGCATTTTTGAGAAAGTTCTAAAGATATATTTTGATTTCCCAAGAGAAATTCTTCGTACATAATATCCCACAAAATCGAAATTGAAAATAGAAAAAAATGAATAAAAAAATTATTAACTTTTTTTTGAGAAGTAAAGATAAAAAAAGATATATAACAATTCAGAAACATAACGAATCCGGGAGGGAAAGGTTTTAATAGAATTCATTCTATTATCTATTAAGATTAAGGATCCCTTTTTGCCTAAAGATTTTTTGTTTGTTCTTCCATAGATCTAAAACCCACTTTAATTTTCTATTGGCTATTGGGACCGGCCGGTTGATGGGGAAAGTAAGAATCCCCATCCCAGAAATGATAAAATATACTAAAAACAAAAAAGAAGGGTAGTGAAATCCTCTAGTTTTCAAACAAAAAAGTACCGTATAAAGTGGGTTTACATATCATAAGAGAGAAGCAGGTTTGATGTTGATTAATTCAAAAAAACAGTTAATGAATACAAAGCGTTAATTCTATTTCTATATTTAAAATTTAAATGATTGCTTTTTTTCGACTTTTTTATGAATATAAATGCTAAAGGAAATTTTGTAGAAGTTTTTTTGAGTCAGATCAATTCAGATTATTCTACCATTTGATTACTTATTTTATTTTTCGTATAAAAAAACTTTTCGAATTCCCGGTAGAAAGAGATTTCGCTAATGCAAAAGCTTTTAATGCTGCCGAATATCCTTTTCTTTTCCAAAAATTTTTACGAATACGCTTTTTGGAAATTGAAGTACGCTTTTTTGGAACTGCCATTCAAAAATGAATAGGTTATTCATTGTTCTAGTTGGATGTGAAAGACATCTAGTATTCAAAGCAAAGGGATCTTTCTGTCCTATTTTTTTTAGTTATAGACCCTGTTTTTTATTCTAAGTTTTTTATTTTAGAAAATATCTCAAAAAAACTAGAAATATATGAAAATGGCCTATCAGATTATGAGAGACTCCCCTTTTTCTTATTCAAATTTCTATTTATAGAATACGATGTACCATAAAAAAGAAAATAAAGAAGCAAACTTTAGACTTCTATTTCTGTTTATTTGTGCTATGTGACTTTTCTTTTTTTGCATTTCATATTTAATTTCCATGTCATATAATAAACCCATCGAAAGGTTTAAATTTCGAAGAGTTAAGTAAGCTACTCTTACCTAATTACCTAATAGAAACTGGACTCTTTTTACTTTTTAACAAATACGTGGCATTTTTTGCTTTTTATTGAAACGAGACTAGTTATTTAGTTAGAGTAGACAGGATTTGATATGTTTTTATCCATTTTTTTAATTTTATTTTATGTAAAGTCGAAAGTAAAGTAAAGTCTTGGCTAGCATAGAAAAACAGAAATATGCTTTATTGAAATAGAAGACAATCGATCAAAGAGTTTTGCATAGAAATAATAACTTAACTGATTCCGAATAAACAAATTAAAAAAGTTCCTAGTTTTTGACTTAAATTAGATTATGAATTTTAGTAGATCTTGTGATTCATATCAGTATCAGACTTACGTACTTTATTGTTTGGTCTGATTTTTGATCATTTTTCTATTTATGGATTTCTCAAAAGAATAATGAAAGGTATAAATTTTTGATATTCTCTATATTCATAGGTTTTAATAGTTTAATTAATAACTAAGTATTTACTTTCACTAAATAACTATTTGGTCATTTGACCAATTAGAACTTCTTGAGTTGAATATTAATAAATAAAAAATGCTTATTCTAAGAATTTCGCTTTCGAATAGAAATAGAATTCTATTATCGCATATCTTAATTTTTTTTATTGACCTCCTTCGAAAGAGGTAAGAGCCGGTGAATCGAAAATCAAATTTTATTTTTTATGGAACATATCTACCAAAATGCATGGATCATACTTTTTATTCCACTTACAGTTCCTTTGTTAATCGGAGCAGGACTTCTTCTTTTTCCGAAGACAACAAAAAATCTTAGGCGTATGTGGGCTTTTCCTAGTATTTTGTTGTTAACTATAGTTATGATTTTTTCAATGAAATTGTCTATACAGCAAATAAATAGCAGTTCTATCTATCAAACTGTATGGTCTTGGACCATCAATAATGATTTTTCTTTAGAGTTCGGTTACTTGGTTGATCCACTTACTTCTATTATGTTAATGTTAATTACTACTGTTGGTATTCTAGTTCTTATTTATAGTGACAATTATATGTTTCATGATCAAGGATATTTGAGATTCTTTGCTTATCTGAGTTTTTTCAATACTTCTATGCTTGGCTTAGTTACTAGTTCAAATTTAATACAAATTTATATTTTTTGGGAATTAGTTGGAATGTGTTCGTATCTATTAATAGGTTTTTGGTTTACACGACCTGCTGCAGCAAATGCTTGTCAAAAAGCGTTTGTAACTAATCGTGTAGGGGATTTTGGTTTATTATTAGGCATTTTAGGTCTTTATTGGCTAACAGGCAGTTTCGAATTTCGCGATTTGTTCGAAATATTCAATACCTTGATTTATAATAATGAAGTCCATTTTTTAGTTGGAACTGTATGTACTTTCTTATTGTTTGCTGGTGCAGTTGCCAAATCTGCCCAATTCCCCCTTCACGTATGGTTACCTGATGCTATGGAGGGGCCTACTCCTATTTCGGCTCTTATACATGCTGCTACTATGGTAGCTGCGGGGATTTTTCTTGTCGCTCGACTTTTTCCTCTTTTGATAGTTATCCCCTCCATACTACATCTAATCGCTTTAATAGGTATAATAACAGTACTTTTAGGAGCCACTTTAGCTCTTGCCCAAAAAGACATTAAGAGAAGTTTAGCTTATTCTACAATGTCTCAATTGGGATATATGATGTTAGCTCTAGGTATGGGGTCTTATCGAGCTGCTTTATTCCATTTGATTACGCATGCTTACTCAAAAGCATTGTTGTTTTTAGGATCTGGATCCATTATTCATTCTATGGAAGCTATTGTTGGGTATTCGCCAGATAAAAGCCAGAATATGGTTTTTATGGGGGGTTTAAAAAAACACGTGCCAATCACAAAAACTGCTTTTTTTTTAGGTACGCTTTCTCTTTCTGGTATTCCACCTCTTGCTTGTTTTTGGTCCAAAGATGAAATTCTTAATGACACTTGGTTGTATTCACCAACTTTCGCAATCATATCCTGGGCTACAGCAGGATTAACAGCATTTTATATGTTTCGCATCTATTTACTGATGTTTGAGGGTCATTTAAACGTTCATTTTCAAAATTACAACGGAAAAAAAAGTAGCTCCTTCTATTCCATATCTTTATGGGGTCAAGATGGACTGAAACTTATTAACAAAAATTTTCGTTTATTAACTTTGTTACCAATAAAAAATAACGAAAGTTTTTCTAAGAATCCACACGAAAACCTAAAAAACCCAATGCGATCCTTTATTATTATTAAAAATAGTGACAATAAAAAAATTGCGCCATATCCTCACGAATCGGATAATACTATGTTATTCCCTCTACTTGTATTGATTTTTTTTACTTTGTTCATTGGATTCCTAGGAATTCCTTTCAATCAAGAAGGCATCGATTTGGATATATTGTCCAAATGGTTAACCCCATCTGTAAATCTTTTACATAAAAAATTGAATAATGCAAATTTTTTTGATTGGTCTGAATTTGTATTAAACGCAACCCTTTCGGTTAGTATAGCTTATTCTGGAATAGTTATAGCGTCTTTTTTCTATAAACCCATTTATTCGTCCTTACAAAATTTTGCCTTAATTAATTTTTTTGCTAAAGAGTATCGAAATAGGTTTTTTTCGGACAAAATGCAAAATGTAATATATGATTGGGCCCATCATCGCGGTTACCTAGATGCTTTTTATACAACATACGTAATTCGGAGTGTAAGAGGGTTGTCCGAACTAGTTAATTTTTTTGACAGGCGGGTAATTGATGGAATTCCAAATGGATTGGGTGTTGCAAGTTTTTTTCTAGGAGAAGGTCTCAAGTATGTAGGTGGGGGGCGTATTTCTTCTTATCTTTTTTTGTATTTATTCTATGCGTCAATTTTTTTATTAATTTACTATTTTTATTTTACGAATATGAATTTTACTGATCAGTAATAATAATGCGAGGTATTTTGATCTGGTATACACAAGAATCAATCCGAATTTCCTTATTGATTCATTTTATGATCTAATTGATACGTCATTGAATTAGTATTCATGTATCAAAAAAGGATGTAAGACAAGGCATGTGCGCAGCTATTTATCCACCCGATATATATATATCGTAGGGGAAGACAATTGTATCATCAATCAATTTTCAATCGTGGATACATATGTATCCTTAACATACTGAAACGACTACCATTATTAGTATCAAACCAATAGCGATTCATACAAGCTAAATCTTCTAATCGATAATTGGGCCAAAGAAAGAATTTTAATTTAATTAATTTCATTTTTTCTCTATCAAGATCTTTGCTTTCATCCAAAAATTGACCACAGGTTTTTACCTTGTTCCCATTGCAAAATACTGCATTTTTATCCACACAATTACTATTCCTTGAATTGAAACAACTTAGAATTCTCAATTCTCTACGCCGTCTAGACGATAAAATATTTTCAGGAACAAGCAAATCATAATGATTTTTGTTTCTATTTTTCGTCATCATTTGATGTCTTGCAATCGATTCCTCAAAATGATTCTTATCCATATTTTCTCTGTATCTTTTTTGATTATTTTTTTGTTTAATCTCATGAACCAAAGAAATCCTTATGGTTTGATACATAATAAATTCTACATTATGTTTTACAGGTATACGAGCAGGTTCGATAATAAATATTCCCTCTTTTAGGATTTTTGAAAGATTCAAATCCCGGATTAGCATTGGATCCAGAGTGAACTCCTCCTTCTTAATAAAGCCGAAACCAAACTTTGTTGTCATTCTGCTTTCCTTTTCCCATTCAAGTACGGACAGCGCATAATCGAATAATTCCATAGTCAAAGGACTCAGCATCCATTTCAATTGCAAAGCAAAAGATCCTTTCATGAACGCATCTAAGTCTATTTCCCAAGTCCAAATGCTTTTGGGTTGATTTTTCGTTCTACCCATTTTCATATCTGATTTCGTATAAAGTTCTTCCATATATTTTTGTTGGTTTGAGAGAACAGATTCAGGGTTCCCTCGGTTTTGGGCATCTGATGCGAGATCTCTTTGACCTATGGTTTTTTTTTCTTCTTGATTCTCTAATTCAAAAGATTTTTTTTCTTTTTCATTTGATAGTATAAGATCCCCCTTTTTCTTTTTAGTGATATTTTTATTTTGACTAACATCTTCATTAAAATGAAAAATAAGTGAATGAATTGGTATAAACCCGGGTTTCATTTTAGATACATTAAAAAATAACTCAAATTGTGGGAATAACCAAGGTATCGGCTTCGATACAGGACGATTTAGTCTTTCTTCATTCATTCCCATCCAATCAAAAAAAGAAAAGAAACCCTTTTGCTTTTGATTGGATGGGTTGATTTCTTTATCTTTATTAATTTTGAGATAAAAAAGACCTTTCGTATCAAAAAATTTTCTATCTGGATTTTTTATATACATAAAATAATCTTTTCTTATAAAATGAGTAATAGGGATACTCCCCCCCGTATCAACAAATTTCGGTTTATGTATGTTGTAATTATATGAGTCCTTCTTATCTTCATAATAAATCGATTGATATGCTAAAAGATCATATCTATACATTTTTTGAAAATGATCGTTTTTTTTTAGCAATAACGAAACCTTTTCCTCTCTTTCAGATGAATCCCGTTTGATTAAATTTTTTTTTTCAACCCTACAATGTTGATTGACTCTATTTCGCCATTTTTGCGGTACTAATTTAGACCATTTTAGCCCAGATAAATCGTATGGATAATGACTCTTTAACCAATTTTTCCATTGATTCATTCCAGAATTCTGAAGTTTCTTATGCTTTAATTCGGAAGAAATTATTCCTTGTCTTCGAAAATAATCTTTTATTTCATTCTTAAGAAATAAAGACGCTCCGTCATATTGAAGGACAGATCTTAACTTATACAAGTTAATAACCTGGGTTTGTGATAATTTGTAAAATACATAGGCCTGTGACACGAGGGATAATTTAAAAGAAACCTCCGACTTCGTCTGAATCTTATGACGAATACGAGAAGGTGAAAGTTTTTTTTGTATAGTTGAAATACGCTCAATTATCTTTTTCTCTTTTGTATCAAAAAAAGATTTTTTTTTTAATTTACGAAAAAGTTTTATAACGACCATGGGCCTATAAAGACTATTAGTAAGATGATTAATGATATATGGAAAGCTCTCTAGAAGGATATCCGTGTATATCCTTTCCACGATCCATTTTATAAAATAATGTGATTTACGGATTAATCGATCATTTCTTCTTTTTAATATCTGAAAAAAATTTTTTAGTGATGCTAATTTTTGAGCACCATAACTTGTTTTGTTAGGACTAATATTTATCTTTAGAGTTCGAAATCCATTTTTCTTGTCTTTTGTAATTCTTTCTATTTGATTTCTGATTGTGCTTGTTCTATCAGTCAGATCTTTAATTTTGATTTCTGTCAGTGAATAATTTGTCCAATCCATAGATCGGGTTTGAATGGATGATTCATGAATAATCTGATTATTGATTATAGAATCTTTTTTTATTTCACTCGAATCCTCTCTCCATTTTTTTGGTTCTTTTTGGACCTTTAGAAACAAGAATTTTGTTCTTTCTTTGAAACTTTTTAGAGCTCGAAAACTCCATTTTCGAATTGCTTTTTGGAGTTTTTTCAAAGGGGGTCCAAAATAATAACGAAACAAAATACCAAGTCCTACGAGAGGAGAACCAAAAGGACGGTCAGTTTCCAGTCCCAAAATCGTTAAAAAAGAAGCAGGACTTTCCTGCTTTGGATTTGGATCCCTACGAGAAGGTCGTATCTTAGATCGGTGCCAAGGTTTCAGACGGAAAGGAAATCTTATCATTATTTGTATACCCTCTGTGGCCCAGTTTTCAGGAAAAATTCCGTTTCTTCCTGGTTCTAGTACTGGCATACCATTATAGGTGCATATAACATACACTTCTCTATTCATCTCCCTTATATCCTGCTCCCACTCGGACTCTTGGCGTAATAAGAAACGGACAATATTTTTAGCTAGTATCAATGAAGGTAATACAATAGATTGTCTAAGCCTCGACTGAATTAGTAAAATAAAAGCTCTTATTCCATGAGCATAAATAAGGACATCATAGAGGTCTGATATTTTTTCTCGTGTCCTTTCTATTCGTTCCATTTCCGTCTGCCCGTCCCGCCCCTTTTCCATTTCATTGACTTCTTTTTGAATTTCTTCGTAGCTTTTGTTTTCCTCCATGTACATTTTTTTTTTTTTTTTCAACCTCTTTATTCTTTTTGCTACGCTTCCTTTTATACCCTTTCTAAAAATGTCTTGTATTAGGTCGGAAATCTCAATTACTGATAATATGAATGGTTCGAAAAGAACATCCCAAGAAAATCCTACTCTGTCGAAAAAAAGTGGGGAATACGGATATAAGGGAAACATTTTCCCCGTAAGGGTTTTACGTCTTTGAACACGCATAGAACCAGTGATTATGTCTCGACGAAAATCCGCTTCATAGGGATAATCTATCATATCCACTTCTTCTATTTCATCAGGCTTCGTCATAGTTTTGATACTAGGGTCGGCATCCTCTGGACCCTGCGTAAAAATAACTATACGTTTCGCTTTCCTCGAGCGAATTTGATGATCTACTATCCACTCTTCCCCCTCTTCCGTTGTTTCAGTTTTTCCGAGTTGTTCTACCTCGCTGAA